CTACAATGGACCACCCACACTAGAGATCAACAATTTCACAAATCTCAAAACTTAGCAGTTCCTGCCAGAATGCAGAAAACGGGGCCCTGGGCAGTTTGTCAATCAGAAGTGAAATTCGAACTATCATAGAAAAAGATGGTGGCGAATGATAGGGAGAACTCACTCTCAGTTTAGATTGAGTTCCTTTGAGTTAATACTTTTGAAGTCTCCTTGCTTTGTCAATCAATGCCTTAAGTGCGTTGAAAGCTGTGACTGCAATTCTGTTTCGTGCATCTTTTCTTAGGTCTCTACTTTTTCGCTACTGGATTCAAGATGTCCAACAAAACGGACATCAGTCCGCTTTCTATCTTTGCTTTGTGGATCACTTCAAAGGTTCCATCTAGGAAGATTCAGCCTTTGGCAGTTGCGATTGGGCAGGGCAAGTAGGAGTGATTTTCTAAGCTCTTAGTCTTCTTAGAACTACATCCGGGTTTGATGTATAGTCCTTTCGTAGGGCTTTTCTATGTAGGCCGTGGGTTTGAGAACGCCCACTCAACCACGAGATATTCCAATAAAGCGCGGAGAGCAAGCAAGAAGCATCTTTCCTTCTCGCCTCACATATTCCAATTCCACTCAACTGCTAACTTAACCAATAACTATTCCGGAAGCAGGGGGTAGAGAGGGGGAGATCGTCGGTACAGAATATCCACTGGATCCAGTTAGAAAAACCCGGCCTGGGCGATGCTGCTGCATGAACCTGACGGCCTTGTGTCCTTTGAGGCGGAGACTAGGGGAAGTACAACTTCTCTTTAAGTAGAGGATGGAGCGGTACTATAGATCCCATTCCTATATGGTACTCCACGCCTCTGTACGAAAGACTTTAGCGGAGCTAAACCCCTGGTTAAGCCATACACCGGCGGGAAGCGACCTCCTGGGTGAATAAATTCTCTCTTTTGCATTTCCCCTATGCAGTCGGGCCAGAGCCGCTCTCTTCCCATAAGAGTGGAGTCCCCAATTCTTCTTATTCGTCGCCCTAAGCTCTTCTTCTAAACTCACACTCCCAAGGGGGTTGGGCAAGGAGAGTTGTCATGATAGATCCAACCCCGGGGCCAAGTCACAAGCGATGCCCTTTCTCAGCTCGAAGTACTGCTGAGCTCAGGCTCGGGGAGGATTCCTTCGTCTAGTTATTACATGCTGAAATTCTAGCCTTCTGATTGGCTTTGCTCTTCCTGACTCGTAAGAGTAAGAAATGGATTACCTTGAGATTGTGAGTTGGCTGGGCACCTATCTCCCAATATCTCCTCCATGCAAGTGAAAGCAAAAAGCAGAAGTAAGGTTTAGGCACGAACTCGCCTCTACTCCACAATGCCCGTATGGCTGATTGGGGGTGGTTGCTACCATCCTCGGAATAGCTTAGATAACGAGAAATGCGAAATCGATCTATTTGAAATCACTCGTTTAGTCAGAGTTGGCGCCAGAGTACCTTTCCTTGGAAAAACCAAGGCTCTTTAAGACTTGAATGATAAAGTATCCCCTTTTGTCTTTGGGGGAGCAAGAGTGGTCACGATAGAAAAGAGAAATCAAATAAATAAATGACTCTAAGGAACCAACGATTCTCTCTTCTTAAACAACCTATATCCTCCACACTTAATCAGCATTTGATAGATTATCCAACCCCGAGCAATCTTAGTTATTGGTGGGGGTTCGGTTCGTTAGCTGGTATTTGTTTAGTAATTCAGATAGTGACTGGCGTTTTTTTAGCTATGCATTACACACCTCATGTGGATCTAGCTTTCAACAGCGTAGAACACATTATGAGAGATGTTGAAGGGGGCTGGTTGCTCCGTTATATGCATGCTAATGGGGCAAGTATGTTTTTCATTGTGGTTCACCTTCATCTTTTTCGTGGTCTATATCATGCGAGTTATAGCAGTCCTAGGGAATTTGTTCGGTGTCTCGGAGTTGTCATCTTCCTATTAATGATTGTGACAGCTTTTATAGGATATGTACTACCTTGGGGTCAGATGAGTTTTTGGGGAGCTACAGTAATTACAAGCTTAGCTAGCGCCATACCTGTAGTAGGAGATACCATAGTAACCTGGCTTTGGGGTGGGTTCTCCGTGGACAATGCCACCTTAAATCGTTTTTTTAGTCTTCATCATTTACTCCCCTTTCTTTTGGTAGGCGCCAGTCTTCTTCATCTGGCCGCATTGCATCAATATGGATCAAATAATCCATTGGGTGTACATTCAGAGATGGATAAAATTGCTTTTTACCCTTATTTTTATGTAAAGGATCTAGTAGGTTGGGTAGCTTTTGCTCTCTTTTTTTCCATTTGGATTTTTTATGCTCCTAATGTTTTGGGGCATCCCGACAATTATATACCTGCTAATCCGATGTCCACCCCGCCTCATATTGTGCCGGAATGGTATTTCCTACCGATCCATGCCATTCTTCGTAGTATACCTGACAAATCGGGAGGTGTAGCCGCAATAGCATCCGTTTTTATATGTCTGTTGGCTTTACCGTTTTTTAAAAATATGTATGTACGTAGTTCAAGTTTTCGCCCGATTCACCAAGGAATCTTTTGGTTGCTTTTGGCGGATCGCTTACTACTAGGTTGGATCGGGTGTCAGCCTGTGGAGGCACCGTTTGTTACTATTGGACAAATTTCTCCTTTGATTTTCTTTGTCTTTTTTGCCATAACGCCCATTCTGGGACGAGTTGGAAGAGGAATTCCTAATTCTTACACGGATAATGAAATTCAAAAAAGATCAGTGTGAAAAATGACAATTCTGACACCAATCATTTACGAGTGAGTATTACACCAAGAATTGACAAGCAAGCGCAGACTGGACCTTATGAAGAAGGAAGACTTCTGAGATTTCTTAAATAAGATAAGAAGAAGATTATGACAGTGTGATTGCGCGATCACTGAAGGTCCTCTACAAGCAGCGAGGCTGATTGCACACTACACCCTTTCCTTAGCTCTAGTAGGGACTGTAGCACAATGAGCGGTAGGGCCAGAGACAACATTCCTTGGAACTATATGGATAGCAACTCCCACCGGATGGGGAGATATCTGAACTTTGATTTCAAGCCTATGTCTTTCGCTTGCCTAAGGTTAAGGTAAGAAAAAGAGAAAGCTACTGGACACTACGGGGACTGTAAGCGATCTAACAGAACTGGCTTTTTTAACGGAACTCAGACTATAGAGATCCAATGACCTAGGGGACTTGACCTCTAGATGTAGCACTGGATGTAATAAAAAACTCGACTGCAAAGCAGGAAGGTTTTGTCCAACTAATGGCCTTAAGACTGTTGCAATTGGTACAACTGCGGCTAGAAGGAAACTTGCTTAAAAGGATTATAAATGGACTAGTATTTGAATTTCAAGATTATCAAAGACGATTTCATTCCATGTTCGGGTTTGATTTTATCCGTCCTGGTTCACCCATACAGAGCTGGAAATCCGGTTTACTCTACAACGACCGGGATGCTTGCACCTTCTATGGACAAGCCAAAGGAGGACCAACCGGAAAGGACAAAAGACGAAAGCCCCGGAAAGAAGGACAAGAGGTCGATCCGTCCGGGTTCCATCTAAATCAACCAAATCAATGTTTCCTGGGACTTTGTGGAGCAAGTTCAACCATAAGGCACTGCATCAAGCAACTCTAGGTCTCAACGAGCCTTGTGGTGTAAGGCTGTGTAAATAACTGGACCTTACCACCGGGCTCAAAGGATCTCATTCTCCGTTATCGGATTGGCTCGTGCTGGAAATGGGTTCTTCCCTCCGGGGTGGATTAACCCACAATCGGCCATGGGGTCACGAGGATCTGAAAGACCTCAAACAGGGAGACAGGCATCGCTAATCTCTTCCTAGCCCTAGTCTTCTTAAATCCTTTTTTCTAGGATCTCGTATGACCAATCCACGATTCCCAGCTTAAAGGAATGGCCTAGATCATCAGTACCTGGAAACCCTTCTATGGGCAATCCCTAGTGATTGGTGCCCCACCCATCATTCCCTATACCCTTATGGGTGGGTTGTAGAACAGAGAAAGCAGACCGGCATCTGTTATTCCTGGTCTGACCCTGTGAAGCAAAGGTTGACCTAGGGGTCTTTTTGAAAAGACCAAGATGAGAAATATGGATGCCCTGCTGGTCTTGAGTAATTCGAAACACGTATAAAGGAAGGTCCATCGCTTATTCTTTACCGGTTCTTGAGTTCTTCAATTAAAGAGGGAAAATGAACCAACAAAAACCCGTGGAATACCAGTCACCTACCTAGGATAAGTCAGATTGTGAGCAACGAGGGAATGAGTTAGGACTCTCGCTGTAACCACTACCACTACCTAATCTCAGTTCACATCCCGAGGGAAAGGGAATGAGTAAGAAATCACCTTAGTTTCACAGTTTCTCTCTTTCTCTTTTGAGGGAGCGGAGGTGAGAAGTGTTGGGAATTTCCAAAGGGATCAAGGAAGGTACCCGCCAAAGGAAGTTGCGAATAGGCTAATTCCTTCTATCAACAATGCCTTGGAATGAAAAAGTTCTTGGTTGCACTCAGCCGTCTGAACCTTTCTTTGAATTCCGAGATGCTGACAGCAAGCCAAGCTACTCACTAAGACTGCCCAAGCTCTCCCACTCCTGCCTGGCTAGCTCCCTCAACTGCTCCCATGGATTGAACTGTTCGTCTCGTGCAGTATCCGGAAAAGAGTAGTTACTATCCTACGCGTCTACCCGTGCTACAAATTCAATCAGTCCTAACTTGCATACCCCAACCACTAGCCCGCATCATCATCTATTCATTTGCATGCTAGCCGGAGGAGGACTCTCCGAACTACACCTAGCCAAAAGAGTCAGCCATGCCATCTGCCCTTGTGCTATGAATAAGATAGTCTCCTAGCTCGCACCTTAGCGCTATCCTCTGTCATGCTGCCAACCGCCGGCCATGTCATCTGTGTATTGATTCGCTAACCCATATCTATCTATTGGTCAAACTCAAACCTGTATGTACCGGAAAGAGTAATCAAAGTCTCCATGCCTACCGACAGCAACCTACTATTATCCGAGCCTGACCAAAGAAGGGGATGTATTGGAAGTCTGGACCGCTCTCCCCCTTCTACTGATTTGATTGCCGGAGGAACCTCTCATCCCCTGCTAGCGGCACTAACAGCTAGGCTCCCTTGCCTTGCCCTCGAACCGACTATCCAACGACATGGAACACTTAGCATTGGCCTATCACTCAAATTCCATTTTATAGCACGCCAACATGAGGGGCTTCTTACAAAAGCCCTCCAACAACTCGCTTGAACTTGAAGAGAGAAGCAACTACTACTTCTCCATCAAAAGACAAACAAGCATCGACTAAATAGAAGGCCCTTGGGATGGCTAACATAGAGAGAGTTTTTGACCTGTATGTAGGAGTAGGAGCAGAATTGATATGGCTTTGTAGGATTGCTCCAATAGACTGTCTTCCCTTCCCCTGTTAATATTGCTAATTTCCCGATTTTCCTTTACAGTAGTTGCAAGCTAAGAAGTCAAATAGTCAAGCAAAGCAGTAGTCTTGAAAATTGGCAAGCAGAAAGACTATCTCAAGCTCTATCTTTTAAGCCAACAGTCTCTCACACGCAATTCCCGGCGGGGTATGCAACTATAGCAGCTTTTTGAAAAGCAGGGGCTGGGGATCTTTCAAAACTTCCCGATTAGATCTTCGTAGTTCCGACCTGATGAAAGTGCTCAGTAGAATCCGATTCAGTCAGTAAGTACCCCGGTTCAGAAGAGGCGGTTTAAGCTGACAGGATAGGGTCAGACTCTTCACCGATCGCCAAAGTAAGTCTTGTGTTCAATTCCGCCGGTTGGAAGGATTGATTTCTGCCGTCTTTCTTTCCCTTCTCTCTTCTCTTAGCAAAGTAGGTGAAAGTCAGTTGTCTTGCTACAAGCTGGGCTCAGGGACTGCAGTCAGCCGCTTCCCCTGTAGTCGTCAGCTCCTTCTTGACAGATCCGATCGGGTGTTCATAATCTGGAGTAAAAGGATTCGAACCTTTGCATGCCGGTACCAAAAACCGATGCCTTACCACTTGGCTATACTCCATAGGCCTTTTTTGGACGGTAGGAACGGGGATAGGGGGAAGGGAGAAGCAGGGCTCGAAGAACGAGCCGAGCCGTGCAAGGACGCGGGGATATAGCAAGTAAGCAGCAAGGTTCTCCCTTTATTAGATTAGGACCGACTACACTCGCGACTCTAATAGAAAGAAAGGGTAAGCTCTCTGCTCTATTTGCTTGCAATGCTATGCCTATCAAAGTTGGCGAAGGCTTATGTAACCTTAGACTCGTTATGCTGTTCGACTGAACTCGTTGGCTCTGCGTCCACCGAAAGTAGCTTCGTCGCCGTCAGCATTTGGTACTCTCTCGATAGCTTCAATAGTTCACTGAAAGCCTTTGGTGTAATGAACCGCAAGCCCTTCAGAACAGAAAGACAGACATAATATAGAATAGAATCGTTTAATGTTGATTCAAGTACCCTTGAAAAGACTAAAGGAACGGGGGAATGACTACCTGTAATAAAGCACAGGCTAATACGAGCCTACCAGAAGAAGCAAGGCTTAGATTACCAGATCCTGGACACAATCTTCCTAGAGATGGAGAGCCCCTTGCCTCGCCTTTTCTAGCCTCTCCTTCTTGCTTACCTAGCTCTTGTCTTAGTGACTCTTCCTCCTTTCTAGGTTTTTTTCTGAGTCTTAATACGATAGATTTGTCATTTGCCAATGAATTGGATCCGCCCCGATTCGATCAATAATGGGATTTTTGGCTAGAGAAAGGTTCTGTGACATGGACGCCCAGCCCAACTCGGTCGGTTGGCCCACCTAAGAGATGATGAGATTCTCGATCGATTTGATCGAATTTTGAAAAGTCTTTCTCACTATTCAGAACAGTGGAGCTTTCGATCAAGATCTTCTCGCCTCCCCCGTTTGAGCTCTCGCTCGAATCGGAACCTTTATGCGTTGGTAGGCTTTCGACTCAATCTAATAGCCTACCTATCGGGCGCCAATCAAATCAAAGAGAAAGTTGTCGCATGGGCTCATCATCTGATGCAGAACCGATGCGAGAGGGAGAAGAAAGATGGGGGAAGCGTGGATTGATAGCTTTCAAGAACCAGTGGTCTTCGAGCCTGCATTCCTTCCTTTCCAAAACACAAAGAGTAATTAGGCATAAAAGATTGGATTGAATGAACGCCACCTTGGTTGTTTTCAAACAAATCCAATCTTGGGCTTGGGCCAAGCGTTGCCAGCCGGCAATAGCCGAAGGCACAAAAGGGAGAGATAGGGAAGAGGAGATGTTGGATAGTCACTCCACTCCATAGATAGTGCACACAGATTCTTCTTTCATTTTCAATTCCTTTCGGGTCGGAAACGCGGGCTGCTGGTGGGGTTTCACCATTCTCTCCCTCTTATTCCGCTTTAAACCCGGAATAAGGAACCTTAGAATGAACCCTACCTGTCGATGACAAAATGGGATTTGAGAGGACCACCAGCTAGCAGATCAGAACTCTTTGTATGGGTATGGAATGTCCTACTCCTGCCTGAGCTTTCCGATCCACCAATCCCCTCTTTCAGGGACATCTGTGTTAGGTAGGCCCAGGGATCACTAATTAGTCGAATGAACCCATCTCTCTGGCCTATCATTTGTTGGTCGATCCGGCTGGCATCTCCTGCATATCTATGGGGGCCCCTTGATTTGATACAAGTGTGCTGCTAGGAGTCCCTAGAGTCGAATCAATAATCAATAGAAGTTGACTGACCTGGCTCTTCAATCGACGATCTACTACTCCCTCAACATAGCAGATGCCCCTGCTTTGATTCGAAAGCCCTAGCCAGTGATGAATCCCCAGGAAGATCGGAGTCAACAATTCCTCCTCCCTTCAGTCCAGTTTGAACCCGTCCCAAGAACGAACACTTTCCTACTGCAAGGTGAGGCTCTTCCCCTAGAATCCACTCCGGGTCGGGGGAGCAACTAGTCCAACTTCTTAAGCAGCCGAGATATTGAACAAGGAACATTTGCCCGGGCCCGGCCTTGCCTCACCCTGAGATGAGAGGGAAGGTCGATTTGACTCGAATCCTGGACCTGATCTTGAATCCTACACCGGTTAATGATGCGATAGGAGAAGTGTGTCTTTTTTTTGTCCTTTTTTCATCAATGCTGGCCCAGTCGAGCTCAATTAACATAGAGCCTGATGGACAAACCTTCGATTTGCCTCTAGCTCTATTATCATTAACCCGTCTTCGCCGCAAAGACCTTATTCTCAACTCGAGTCTTAAGTTCAGCGACTTTCATCGTTGACGAACACCTGCGCTAATAAGATAAGACAAAGAAATGGGGAGTCTATGTAATCATGAATCAGTAACAACGGATTAGTTGAATGAGGGATCAAGAGACGGATAGGGGGGAATGGCCTATCAATCATTGGTGGACCTTCCCTTTGTCCAGTCACGGAGCTCTCAACTGAGTTGTTTAGGTTCTGGAATTTCATCTCTAGTTGGGGGTTTCGATTCGAAGGAACTCAAATGTGGTGCGGGTTCATCTCTCTCGACCAGTTCAGGTTCAAGGGAGGCGAGGGGACCCAGACTTGAGATCTCTTCTCTATGGCGGGAGGTTTCTTTCGTATCAAGAGTGTGTTGGGGAGGCCAGGGAAGACGGATTGGATCGAGAGGCGATGCTTATGCCTCTTCTTTATCGATAGGATTCCCATCATTTGCAGTCTCCGGCGAAGGAGACAAGGGCGAGGGTGTACGTATCCCAGGTGAGCCAAGAGGTGAAGAGTGAGAGTAGATCAGTCTATCCTCAACCTCCATCCGTCATTAGTAATCTCAATTCGCTTTTCCTATTCACTAGTACACTGCGCGCTCAAACTAGCAGCCCCTTGACTAGTCAAGTCAGGGAAAACGCTAGCGCGCTAGCTAGCTAGTGTTAGCCCCTACTTGTCTTTATTTCCATTTCAATTTCATTTATGGGATAAATCACTTGAAGTGCCTGTTGAAAAAGCGAAGCGCGCTAGCGCGCAACGGCTGATGAAAAGCCAGCCACTTTTGAGGAGTAGGTTTTTTTGAGCTTGCCCCTTTCTGATTATTAGTCAGATAGATTGTGAACCCTATACTATACACTATACAAGGGGCTGCCTTGCTGCTCCCCCTATCTCTAAAGGGGCTTATGTACTCCACTCGTTACCACTAAACGACGAAGCCAGGAGCGGAAGGAGGGACTTGAACCCTCAACCTCAGCCTTGGCAAGGCTATGCTCTACCATTAAGCTATTTCCGCCAGCTACGGTAGTGGCGAAGCACTACTGAGCAATTCACGTATCACAACATACGGATGACTTCTGTTTGTCCGCCGGACCAAAGTCTTGACCTCCGATCGAGCTACGAACACGAGTAGGTAGGTTATAGGGGGGGAGAGGGGCTAAGGGCTGCCTTTTCCATCAATCTCCGGCCGCTCAGTGCCGCTATTGGTGCGAGTTGTCAGGAGTCTTGGTCTCGAGTCAAGCTGGGGCCTCATTTCATTCTCGTAAGGGGAATGAGTGCACCGAAAAACCAGACAAGTTGCTCCCTCGCCTCGCAGCGGCGGCATCTGTCTTTTAAGTGAAACTAAGTCATTTCCTAAGACGGCCCCTCTTCTTCTACGATAATCCAAGCTGCAGCTCCACGAGGCGGGGATCATGCTCTTCAAATGGAGTCTTGGAAGAGAGAGACTATTTGGAGGACAGCGACATCATCAGCTGGGTCGTCATCACCGTCGTGGAACTCACAGGTACAGAAAGAGGCTGCACCGTCCCCCTGAGATTGATCCAAAGGAGACGTCTCAGTATTCAACGACTCCCGGGATACAACCTAACAGGTGCGTTGTCAGATGCATCATCATTCCCAGCTGCAACGTAATCCGACTGTCCCTCGACGTCTGGAGAGTCCGTTTGTCAAACTCCGAATCTCTTTGATGAAGAGGCAGCATGCACCTCCAATGCCTTGTCCCTCTGTACCTCCGTGGGGCTGTTATGCTGCATCTTCGCTTTCCCCTTATCGACATCCGATTCTTTGAAGGTCCGCTTCTCACGAGAACGCCCCCGTCGAGAATCATCTGTAGTACTCTTATCCACAGGTCTTGCAGAGCCTTGATTCTCCGACAATTGGTTGGTGAGTACCCAACAACATGCAGAACGAAAGGGTGGACAGAACAAAAGGGATTCCCCATCCTCTCATAACCAATGGAAACAAAGGCATAATGGCCCGGACGCTCCAGCATCAAAGAGTCCAGTAGGGGGCTTCGAGAAGTCGACCTCAACCAGTACGCGAACGTAGTCTTCGAAATCCCATTGAGCGAAGTCGAATCCAATTCGCTCTTTCGATGAGATAGAAAGGTAGACCTGCGAGTATATTCCTTCCTTATAACTAAGCGCTAAGCTAGAATACCTTTTCAGTCCCCAGAAGGAGAAATCAACATTCTTTTCCTCTATGGAAGCTTTCTTCTCCTACCTCTTTAACTAGTAGACTAGTAGAAAGGGTCTCGCTTCCTCTGTAGTTGGTCGAGCTAGCTATCCGACTTAGCTTCAAGCATTCCTGCTGTTACTTTCTCTGATCATTACTGACTATAATATTCAAAAGAGTAGGATCCGGAGGTCCACTTCAGGTGGGACTAAGAAAAGCAAACTCTTGACCACTACTTAGGGAAACCGGGGAAGCTAGAAACAGGGGAAGCAGAAAATGGGGAAAGTGTCCTCTCCTTCTCTCCACCCACGCACGTTCTTGACTTCTTTCGATCTTCCCATTCATTCCCTTAAACGGCAAAGGGCTTTGGTTTGCCAGTCTGATATTAAGCTGGGTTACATGTACGCTTTCCCCAAGCGTTCCAAACATAGCCTTATCGCTACACCCCTGACACAGGAAGAGGTTTCCGGCCTGCCGCTGAGGACTCATTCCCCTACCACTAATCTAATCTTCCAATGCTCGGGGTATTGTTGAATCGGTTCATGGCGGATGGTGAATGCATAGCCAAATCTAGCCCTATGGGAAGGGGAAAAGAGGTTGAAAGAAAGTGGTCAAGTTCCTTCGCGGCTAACTGAAGTCGCTACCTATGTGTGCGTGATAGCTCAAAAGCTCATTAGCGGCTAGGCTGCAGGGTCGAAGGCTTTGGATAGAGAGCTTTCGTAACTGTTGATCCGTCGATACCGATACTGTTTTCCGCTTTCAATCTCTGGGTCAATTCCATCTCTCTTTGGGGTGCAGAAATCGACCATGAGACCATGACTGGGTTTTCTCCTGATGAAAGACTCTCTTTAAGTCAAACGAAGAGGTCCCGTCAAACCTACTCCAGTCTCGCAGTCCTCGACGAATCCCTTCGCCAAGCAGGAAACCCAGTATCGGGAAGCCAGTCCTGTCTCTATCCAATCGCTGAAGCTGTCAACATAGCCTCTTTACTTTGTCTTCTCTCCAGAATAGCTGGTCTACCGATGAGTTAGAGTTGAAGGTTAAGGGAAGAGTTCCTCGACCAACAGACTCGTTGGAAGCAGCGTGAATCTACTCCTTCCATTAGAATTGGGGACGTGCCTCTTTCGCTTTTTCGCTTTTCCAAAAGCTCTGATTCCCCTGACGAAGAAAGATCTACGACCACCCATTAGTCAAAGGGTATTAGTCAAGGCTGATGCCAGATCTACGACTTCACTTAGTGAAACCCGCCCTTTCTACTTTCTAAAGTACTCTCTTTAAAGGAAAAGTCAAGTTTGTTAGCAAGAGCTGTTTGGATGAATTGGCAAAGCCGCTGTCCCAATAGCTTTGTTCAGGAGCGAACAACCACTCAATTTCTTTTGAAATGGACTCGCTCGGTTAATCGTACTTACAAGGGAAAGCTGTCTCACTATTAGAATAACAACTTTTTCGTCTTGAATCTACCACTGAAAGCACATAAACTCGAGATACGAATGGTGCTCCATCCGGAAGAAAGCCATAACCTCCCTATCCTAGAAAGACAGACTACATAGACTAATGGGCTGCTTCGAAAGCTTAAACTAATGGAAAGATTGCAACGAGGTACACTAACGGAAAAGGCACATGACTCTGACTATAATCAAAAGTCAAGGCAGAGGTCCGATACCTCAACCAAAAGGATTGGAAAGCTTGGAATGATTACTTGAACCGGGAGAATACTTTGATTAGTGGAAATCCCCCGAAGACAAAGGACTAAGCATGACATTCGCTATACCCTTTCTAACCCTGTCGTTCAACCCCGGTAGTCCATTCCGTCTTGTCCCAGTAGAGGAAAAAGAAGGTCAGGCACTGCTTCGATTCCTTTCCTTAATCGACCTAGCTTTTTTAGAGGAGTGAAGTTCAAAGGCGAAGCTCACTTCAGGACTCCTTCACTAGGCTTTCGGGTCAGTCTGGTTTTCTGCATCTTCTAATTCGTATTCCATTCCCCATCTCATAAGAGTGAAAATCAATCAACTGGCATACCTTACCCATACCCATGAGTCATTCTCTCCCTAAAGAGATTGGATAAGAGTAACTCAGATAATCATTCTGTCTTACTATATGATTTAATGATTTAACGAAAAGAGGTTTATAGTCAGTGTGCCGCTAATTGGCATATCTCTTTGTTGTCGATTAGAGACCTTCCTTGCCCTGCTTAGGGCTATGGGATAGCACCCAAAGTTCTTCTATTTGAACAAGACCACAGGAACCATAGTCACACGGTCAAGCGAACCAAAGTCAAGGCTCGAAGAGAAGCAATGCCTTAGCCAAGACCTCTTGCCAATTCCCAGACCAGTGTAGGCTTGCTTAGCATAGGCTACACAAGCTAGGTTCACGCTTTCAAGCCAGAGCTAGTCTAACAACTACCGATGATTCTCACCCTGGGGGCACTGAAACTACCTTAACCTAGGAAAGGGACGAAGACTAAGGTTCTGCTTTTCCTTTTGGATGCCCATTGGCGAGTGTCTTAGTAAGCCGTAGACCTTCCATTCTGTATTGCGTAACCATAACCTATGTTGGTCTATCGGGCTCTGCCCTCCTCTTCGAGCAAGGCTAAGGGTTTGTCTTTCTTGGTTGAGGTCTTTCAGAGCCTTCTTGTGTGACTTGAGGTAAGTAGCTTCTCTTTCCACTTTCTTTCAATTTCCTGAGCCTGAAGCGAGAGCTTGCTTTACCGAGAACTAGGCTTTTGCTTCATCAGATGCTATAGACGAGACCACTTATGTCACTTAATTGTCTGCCTTATAGGTCTCTCGAGCCTTCTGTCTCTGCCGCAGAATCAGATTGAGTTTAGTATAATACTGATTGAGTTTAGTAGTCTCATCTAAAGTGGACGATTGAGCAACAGAAAGAGGTTCGGCGGTGGAAGAGGTTTGATCATCTCCTGCAGACTCCGCGGCACCAGACGCTTAAGGAAGGCACTCTGCGGAAAGATCTTTCTGACTTGCCGACAGTGACTCTCTAGTTATGTATGGGTCTCCCGCCTGACCTCGACCCAAAAAGGTGGCAACCGGTTCCGGGATAGCGGACTCTCTTTTTCCGTCCTCAGATCCAACTTCAGCGAAGGCAGACCTTCTTTCACCAGAAGATGCAGCGGCATAAATCGTCAAGGGTCCTTCCTCGATACTCAAATCAGACGAGGTTCCGAAGGAATCCAGATTTGAATTCAAAATCCCGGGGTTCAGTTCAACTTCAATCTACCCCAAGCTGTGGTAATTTGTCTAATAGATTACCGATTTTGAACATCGTATGACTAGGAGACATAATACTATCCAATACAAAAAAGCAGGTAATTAAGCAGCAAGCCTTATTATCTTATCTAATTATATCTTTCTTTATCGGCAAACTCAAAAGGAATGAGTCCCATGCCGCTTCCCATTTGAAAAGGGATGGGACAAAATCTTCAATACGAATAAAGCCTTTCGCTCTTCGTCTTTCCCAGTATAATATAATCTGAAAGTGGATTTCTCTCCTCCTTCGGTTCGTCTAGACCGATCGTTCTCTTCAGTCGACCTTTCTCATTCGCCAACTTGACTTTCCACTTACAAATGTCTTGTACTAGAGCGGAATACACCTTTCAAAAGGATGGATCAAGTTGTTGATTGTCTTTCTCGGCCTTCTCTCTATTCCCCGGTCTCCCGCCAACTGGTCCGGCAAGACTAAGACATCGTCTTGGTAGCAACCCCAAAACCAATAGAAAAAGGGTGAGCTCTTTTTCGTGGATTAGCATTAGCATCTTTAGGTTCTTTGATGGGGCAAAAAGACTAAGATTGGATTGCGAGGCATAAGCCTCTATTCTAAGCCCAGACTCTACAGAAATGAATGAAAGTGAGGCGCCTAGGCGGCTGACTTTGATCCGATAGTGGATCCCTATTCTATTTCCCTGACGGAAGGGGGACGAGCAAAGCTTTGAAATGAGCACGGGAAGCTTCCTTATTCTTTATTAAATAGCTCGTTGTCCTCTCCGGTGAAAGACTGATCTCCAAGTGGGCATTCTGCCTACTTTACTTACTATTCTCTCTGATCTTTAGGCCTCTTCTCGCGCCCTAGCACTCTTCCCCGTGCTCGCTAACTTTTTCATCCGTGATAATTGCTCTTTCAGGTGCTATCTACGAAGACCAAAAGCTGCGGCTATCTTTAGAAGGAATGCATCCGATCGGGAGACAGACCCTTCAGCGGCATCTATTACCTATCTTATTCATTCAGCTTCCGCGCCTGGTGAAGCGAAAAAGCCTAGTCTATTTTTCTATTTCTCTTCGGAGAAAGTCTCCGATTTAGCATTGAGTGGCAAAACCCCCCTCTTATATTATACGGACTTTATGCCCTGTAAATGACAGAATATCGGACTTCTCGGAAAAGACCTCTTCCATCCTCCTCAGATAGGGAAACTGGGCGAAGGGTTGACTCTTATCTAAACCGATCAGCCTCTACAAAACACAAAAAGTCGATAATAAGGCCTTCACCTCCAGGAATGAAAAAGCGGCTACCCCCGCCCTATCCTATCCCTGCAGCGAAAAGCCGAGTTCTCTATTTCTCTTCGGGGACATCATCCGACTTAGCGGCAAACCTCTAGATCAAACTCTGTCAAATTCAAAGAAGGATCCCGTCAGTTCAATAATGCCTTGAACTCCAATTAGAGTACGTGGTATATATATTCTATAACACTCTCAACTACTCACTATTTGAAGTGCTATCTCTTAACCCCAAGAGCTATCTACAGATAGAGTTCTATCGGCACCCTGAAAGCCAATACATGGAAGACTCACATCCGATTCCGTGCCAGAAGTTGTCGACGACGATGAGGGGATACTAACATCAGACGACGAGGCAGCCTCAGTTACCATACATATGAATGAAGTGGCAGCAAGCCTGCCTAATAAAGTACTTAAGCGTCTACTGAGGCAGCGACATTTCCCTTTCCTACAATGGAATGGATGAAAGGTACCCAAGTCAAAATCTCATTCAAAAGACGTGGGTGGGTTCATAACGTATTCCAGAGCGGGAGTAGGTCAAAGCTTTCACTTTCAAAATCGCAGCACAGGACTTTCAAACTCCCTGCTATGCATACCTTCCGTTATGTCCGTATGATTGCTCACTATCTTCCCTCAACATCACGGGACAGGTCCATTTCTTTCAGAACCTCATGCCCGTACTAATCAAAAGATGCCTCCCATACTTATAACAATGTTCAAACTTTTCCTCCCAATAAGGCACGAAGTGATGTACGGGATTGAGTGAATGAGTTCTTGCAGCTATTGAGCTAATGCTTCTTCTGCTGTAGCTAAACACCCCGACCCTTCCTGTTGGGAATGGAGTAAGGAATGAAACAAAGTTATTATCGCCTGCATCCTCACCTGAAAAAGGAACTCTAGCGCGGAATAAGTCAGTTTGAAATCTAGTGCTGATCTCCTCCCTGCGCGACCACCGAGTAGTGGAGCATCGCTTTCAGTCCCCCTTATGGATCTCTCCCATGAGTCTCTTTGTTCTCTTTGCCCCAGATTGTATCACCGGATTGCTGCCCCTACGGCGTATCGGAATGCTTGGCCTTTTCTGCTACCATTGGTTGCATTTCGTAGTCGATCTTGACCTCGCTACACACATCTCTCTGCCCCCCTTCTTTGAGGGCCCTTTTGCGTACCATTAGGCTCGTTCCTCGCCCTGACTCTGTCTCTTGAAAGGTAGCTCTAGCCGTTGCTAGAAGGTGTATGGATTCTGACTTTGACCAATGGATTGGAATGCAAACGATCTATGACCTCTGAAAAAGATCCTAATCCAGGGGTTCTACCACATAACAATATAAAGAATGGAAGAAAAGCCTTCAGTAAATGTCTCGAAACCGCTTCTTCATGACTGAAAAGGCTACTCCGTGTGCAAAGAGCGAAGCCCTATCGTACGAGTGAAGCTCAAAGCAGGCTCGTTGAGACCTCTATCTAGATAGATTCTATGGATGCTGATCTGTCTCTTTATTGGACCAAAGAGTGGCTCCCCGCGGAGTTCGTTCCGATGCCTGTCGTGCCTTGCAAGATTGAGATCTCAAGGCTGGTACCAAAGAGAAGAATAAGAATCGAATCTCTGCCGCCCATAACATAAAGGGGCTCATTACTCGTTTTCGTATTGGATTGGTGGGATGGGACTATCCATACAGGAATTCCCTTCTTCTTTCACTACTACTTTCTTTCAACTTTCAAGGCTTAGTTCGTAGTTGAAGGAAGGTCTCGTATCCCGAGATCTATGTGAAGAGAATAATCTTCGGTGAGTGAAGATTAAACCCATCCCCGTCTCCTCTTTCCTTCCGATGAAGGGATTTACCATGAACTTCAAGTGCCTTGTAGAAAGCATAGCCTCATTGTTCACTCACTGATCTACGACTGGTAGAGGGCCTACCTGGCTCATAGAGACTCCGCCTAATAAGGAAGAGCTACTCTCTGAGGTTTAGTTGGTCAAAGCCTTAAAAGGACATCATTGTGGGGTCCGCTATGAAAGCGAAAGAAGGACTACTCACCCTTTCGGCCTTAATGCGCGCATGTAGTCACGTTTTTTCTGTCTTTTTTGCGCTCCGCCCTCCTCTTCGACGATTCACTCTGACTGGAACAATCTTTCTAGCCTCGTGCGAGAAAAGAGGGAAAGTGCTAAGACCGGTAATGCAGCTAGAGAGTTGGAGGTTACTGTGGTTATTCCGCCAAAAGCTAGGCCAAGAAGCACAAGGTGAGACAGCACTGCTAACTCGTACTCTTCTTTGAATGCCCTAGCTCAGCTTCCTAGCATGACACATCAGCTACGCCATCAGAGACTGGAATGATCCTCCACTTGCTCCCAAGGGAAAAGAGGACTAATCCCGTACCCAACGCACTGGACTTGCGTAAGGCACTTTCAAAAGCTTTCTTCACCACTCGCTGCAAGGAAATGAAAGACCCAATGGCTAAAACGAGATGACTTCCAACTGGAATGTCAAACTACATCGACTTAACACTAGCCTTCCCAGGAACTATCTATTATTTATTGCCCATTTGGATCGGAAAGCAAAAATCGACAAATGAGTTTCAAATGGTCTTCTGACGACGCAAGGTACCCCCCCTTACTTATTGATTGATCGGAGGCTAATAAATTGGCTTCGACGGAAGCAAATATTCAAAGAAGAAATCCATTGTCATATCGGCGCTTTATGAACGAAAAAAGCTATCAGTTCCCCCACCACCTGGTTTCGGAGATCACGAAATGACTGGAGATTTGAGGTCAGACTTTCTGCCAGTTAGGCTTTTTCTAGGATCGTAGACCAACGGTCGGTAGAAAGTGGGAAGATGCGATTTGCAGCGAGCCGAAGCGCCCGGAGCTTGATCGTCTGAACGAAGATTCACATCCAACTTCCTTGCGCAGAAGACTTGAAGTCCGAAAAGAGTATAGTCTGAGCATATATATAATAAGATTAAGATGCTCGCAAGGGTTCTTAGTCAAGCCAGAAAGGTGGTTCTAAAACCACAGTTTTTCGAGAAAAGGTCCCCTCCTTCAATATCATGATTGGGTCGACCAGGCCAGATCATGAGGTAAAGGCAAAAAAGCTTCATGAAACCTTTTTTCCGTTGGTACTCTGACTCTTCTTTGTCTTTTGAGTGGATTTTTGTACGTAGGATTTTGGTTTATTGATTGAGAGGTCCTGCTTGCTGATGAAATGAGAATCCCTTCTTCTTGGAATAGGACTATCTTATTTATTACTATTACAATACAAAGGGTCGGGTGGGAAGTAGGTCTCTTTTTTTCAATCCTTTTGGCTCTGCTTAATCTCGAAAACGCACCCACTCTAGGTAACATGATGTTATCTTACAGTGATGGTACTTCGAGCCCAAAGCTGCCTCTTCCCGAATCATCACCCGTACCCTCAAGCGGGGGCAGCTCACAATTGTCTGAGTGGTTTGGTCTCCAAACGGGGGCATCCTCTTCGGCGCCTGCCGCAGAAGCGGAAAAGGTGGTCATTCCTTCCCCGGAAATAAGCAAAGGGGAATTGTTGGGAGATTCGCCCAATCCGCAGGCCCCCACTTCTACTTCTACTGGCGTGCCACTTCCCTTCCGCCGAAGAAAGAAGAAGGGAACTCGGTAGCTCGTAAACTCGCTCCTCGTTTTCCAAGTGCGATCCGATTGTCTTATGAATGTTCGAGATAAACTAGACTTGAAGCATGCTTCCCCAGAGAAGCTGTACAAACTACACCAGCTCATGCAAGATCTTTCCCAGAGCCACCAAAGTCGACCGACCTCTGGCCGAAAAGCAGCGGACCTCTTGCTCAAACAAATTCGGGAATGGGAAAACCAAGGGGCGAAGCGGTCTCTCCTAATGTTGTACTTTATTAGATTAGGGGGCCGCCTTGTGCGTGCGCGGATGGTTTCTTCTTTCTTTTTTCGGTATGTAGCTCCGCGAGCAAGGAGCGACAGAACGAGGTGTGCTGTGGTGATGTCCGAATTTGAACCTATTTTGATCTATTTAGTGATCAGTTCGCTAGTTTCTTTGATCCCACTCGGTGTTCCTTTTCCATTTTCTTCCAATAGTTCGACCTATCCAGACAAATTGTCGGCCTACGAATGTGGTTTCGATCCTTCCGGTGATGCCAGAAGTCGTTTTGATATACGATTTTATCTTGTTTCAATTTTATTTATTATTCCTGATCCGGAAGTCACCTTTTCCTTTCCTTGGGCAGTACCTCCCAACAAGATTGATCCCTTTGGATCTTGGTCCATGATGGCCTTTTTATTGATTTTGACGATTGGATCTCTCTATGAATGGAAAAGGGGTGCTTCGGATCGGGAGTAACCACTAGTGATAGGGCAAAAATAGGGGGGAAGGACAAAGGAAAGAGCGATGCCTACATTAAATCAATTGATTCGTCATGGTAGAGAAGACAAACGGCGCACGGACCGTACTCGAGCTTTGGATCAATGTCCCCAGAAGGAAGGAGTATGCCCGCGTGTTTCAACGAGAACACCGAAAAAACCTAATTCAGCTCTACGTAAGATAGCCAAAGTACAGTTGAGCAATAAACATGATATATTTGCTCACATTCCAGGCGAAGGTCATAATTCGCAGGAACATTCTAAGGTCTTAATAAGAGGAGGTAGAGTCAAAGATTTGCCAGGTGTGAAATCCCATTGTATTCGAGGAGTCAGGGATTTGCTGGGAATTCCGGATCGAAGAAGAGGCAGATCCAAATATGGTGCGGAAAAACCTAAAGAAAGGTGAAAAGTGACGCTCATTCTCGCCTCATAGTCTAAAGAGGAACCCCTACCGCCCGAGAAGAGGGGGTTTAACAAGTGTTGGGCCTCAGATGTTCTCATGAATTGTGCCTAATGAACCTACAGTTGTCGATACCGAGCCCCTTTTGCCTTAATGATAGGCCGAGTTGGTCTGATTATCTTATTTAATATATAATATAAAGGTCCACTTCAATGGGAGTTTTTTCAACTCGCCTAGTGGGCAAAGTGAGCAAATCATAGATCGAAGACGCAAGCAAGACAAAGTCTTTCAGAACCTCTCCTACGGGGAAAACAGGGAAAGCCTCTACGCCCCAAAAAGCAGTCTAAGCCCTCAGCTGTCAGCATCTGAAGATCTTAGGGGATACAGATCCACAATCAGGGATAGGTCGACAGATGACAAAGCCTCCTTGATCAACTTCATAGTGCGAGCGATGATCCCACTCATGGATGAGAACACCTTTGATCTTCCGTTCAGCCAACCTGGACCCGGTGGTGAAGATGGAAGCAAAGGAACACGACCACCACCTATTCCTTACCATTTATCCTGACCATGAGGTATGTCCAACGATCAAAGCATTGGCAAAGATATATGGTGTAAATAGAAGGATCTGCGTACGACTGATAAGACGGGTTCGTGGTCGATGGAGCATCTCCGAATGAATGGAGAAATGCCTTTTCGATACCTCAATCGCGCCCTTCCGGTTCTTCTTCTTCTTCTCTATATGCATTTTCTCTCTTTCTCTTTTTTCCGAACAGTGCACTAAAAGAAAGAAGGAATCGATCGGGATGCGACAAGGGTAGGGGTCTTTAGCTTGACGACTTGGGAGCTCCCGGTTCGGCATGTGAGGCTCGTTCCTCGCCCTTGGCTTTGTTCCCGATTATGAATGGAATAGTCTTGACAAGAACACGGGGTCTTGGGTTCGGAAGGAATCCACAACCAGGCGCCACTTTCCTTCGATCTAGGTTTTGATTCGTGGCCCCCCTTCACGAGGACTTTAAGGACAGGTCTCGACGAGCCTTTGCACTTGAGTGAGAAGGAGAAATGCCTTTCCGGGTCTTCTCTTCGACGGAGAAAGAGCCTACCTGAAGTGGCTTTGGCGGGCTCGGTCTTCCTTGGCTTCGGAGGGGCTAGGAAGAGCTCATTTCGGAGTGGGGAATGCTTGAGAGAAAGGGACCGATGAATGGCGATTCAAGAATGACCAGATATGAATGATTGAGTTCTGGGAAGGCGTTTTGGTTCTTTACTACCTGGGAAGGGGGCCTTTTTCTTCTTTTAACCGCCGATTCAAGGGTAGGCCTAGGGAGCTCAGGGTATGGGATCGACAAGGATATGGCTTTGTGCTCTTCGGCAGAAATTCCTTAAAGTGAAGCCTATTCCCACTATGCTTGAGACCGCGTTCTTCCTGATATGAAAGAAATCCGCATACGACCCTTAGGCCTAGTGCAGGCGGTTGCTAGGGGACCATAAGCCAATAATGAACGTGAGCCCCTTTCCCTAAAGCCGAATTCACTCCGCCAACTCTGCTCTGCCTTTCAAGAGATGGCTCTTGCCTGCGCCCTCCTTTCTTAAAGGACACCACTTGACTGGGCCTTTTGGAGACTCATCAATCAGACTTCTTTCCCAAAGTGGATTTAGTCCCACGTATCGTATTCCGTCAATATCTTTGTCCCTGAGACAAGAGTTGCTCTTTCTTGTTCAAGTGTAGCTCTTGCATGCAAAAGTGTAGTAGCTCTTGCTCCCTAGAAGAGTGAACTAGAGTCCCTCCTTGCAAGAGTGTATCTGTCTTTCTTCCTTTGTCTTAATAGGTAGGGAAGGGAGCTCAGGGGTTTGAGGAATGGGGGTAAAGATTTCACGATTTCTCTACTTTTCACAATTACCAAGGCCTGTCTTATTCTGTATTCTTTCTCATTGTATTATAGCGCGTATATAGTTATTACAAGTATAGCGCTTATATACCATAGTTGCTTGTTCAAGTATAGCGCGCTTAACTCAAGAGCTTCTTCAAGAAAAGCTTGACTCAATCAAGCTTCTTCAAGCACTAGTCTAGTCTTTCTTGACGGTACGTGAGATACCTTATTAATAGGTGTAACGGTAAGTGCACTCATACGGTAAGTGGAAGAAGTGCTCCCTAGAGTGAAGAAGAAGGGGATCAATCTATGTCTCTTTTGGGCCTCTCTTTCGGCAAGATCACAATTCTGCCTTCCATAACACCGGACCTTCTGCCATGGTCTCTCTCTTCCATCCATTGTCTCTTCGGCTCGTTCTCGTCCTTCTTCTCTCTCCGTCCTGTATTGAATACCGGAGCCCGTCAACAACTACTTCTCCAGGCGAAGTCCATGCTTTAAGACACGATGAAGCTGCTCTTGCGGATTTCCTTACCGCCCTCGTTGGTCAATGGATTGAACCTCGCCCTATCACACTTCTCTGCTTTCCCGATTGATCTTTCTATCTCCGTCCAAGGCCGGCATTAACCTGATTTTGTCTCGTTCTTTCTATCGCACAGCAGTCTCTGTGAAAGCCAGGTACTCAGGTCAGTTAGAGATGGCTGGTTAGACGGCGTATATTTATATATATCAGTCCGACACACTAAGGGCGTAGCTGCTTGAGATGTAGTAAGGTCGATTCGCTGACAAGTCAGAAAGGTGAAACCCATCGATAGGACTGACTACTTAAGGCAAATGATCAATAGAGAAGGCACGCTCTTCAGGAAGGGAAGGCAGGTTATGACGTCCAGGATATCAGCTTTTAGAGAAGTGAGTTTGGGTTAGATCAGTCAGGGACTAGTTTCGACTAGTTTCAGTGATCCGCTTTCGGACATTAAATACGACATTTCAGTCCACAGATTCGCTAGTTGGGTCATCAGTCTAATCTGCCTAACCTGAAACACCAACTTCAAGAGTGACTGACTTTGCTTTCCCTACCGATTTCTTTTCCTAACGACATTGATTCTTAATGAAGGCCTGTAGCTTGAAAGTGCTTTTGATCTTCTAAGAAGACTACCGGATTTACCTGCTGGGTTGGGTGTTAGTGTTGAGTGGATTACTTGTTTGTTGACTTAGTCTTTCTAGTTGACTTCAATTGAGGAGTAAGGTTATGAAGTGGTACTGGTCGATATGGCATTACCGTAGAGCAAGACCGTATGGCATTAGATACTTTTGTTCTAGCTGAGACAAAGAAGCAATTAGAGCATGAAAGCTTGATTGACTTGAACCCTTTGCCTTGGCTTTTAGGGTAGTGAAGTGCTGGTCTTCTCCTGATGACCCATTTTGCACTTTCAAGTGAGCTTGAGTTTGCCTGATCGTCTGTAGGATTGGCCTCGCGAGTAGGGACTGTCTTTATGGTATCGATCTTTCAGACCGGTTCAATAGGGTCCCATACCTGAAAAAGAATAAGGCGAATTATGGAAGATAGTAGGCCCTTTCTGAAGAAGAATAAATTAGGTCATCATCCTGCGCACGTCTCGAAAAAGACCGGGTTTTGGGTTCTTTTTTTCACACTCCTCGCTCTCGGGCTCGGCATAGAAGTTCGGATCAGGGGGTCGGATCGAATCGCCCTATTAGTGGGTTCCTCTATCCGTTCCCTTCAACCAGTCATTCACCCCTTTCCTCGGTGTCGTCTTTAAACCTGCGTCTGGTAAGGGTCCGAAGGAGGTCAACATTTCTCCGTAAGTGGTCTCTACTAATCGATTTAGATGTCACCTTTATAATATCAAAGGAGCTCTTCCACATCGAGAAGAGCTTTGATATTATTGTTCAACACATCCTACTAAAGGGAAGCTGAGGTCTCGACGAGCCAGTCGATGGTGTAATCTTTGTCTTTGATGGAGAAGGGGAAATTCCAAACTGCTTGCCCATACGAACAGGCGCTTAAGACTACAGGCAGAGGGATCGGAGGTAAAGGTCATAAGGGTTTTGGGGTATACAAAAAAAAGTGCTTGGTTGCCCCCAGGGGGAGATCGCATCGCTTCCAACCAACCGTACCCCAGGCTAAGAACATGCTGGTTTACATGCTTACATGCTGGTTGCCAACGTACCATCCATCCAACCTTTCACACATCACACACATAAAGATGCCGCCCGGTAGGGAGGAGTACTTTCTTATTTATTATATTATCCCGAGCAGTCCTTGCCAATAAAGATCACAAATCTCCGCCCGCCATTGAGATGCTAGGGAAAGATGAAAGAACAGAAAGGCAAGTTTACAGATCAGGAAAGCAACGAGGGCGTGGGGAAAGAGTGACTCGCATTAGACTTGAAATTGGAACTGTTGAGTTCTCCTACTCACTGGGATTTGAAATTGAGAATTCCTCTGAAACGGATTGTTTCAGTAAGCCTATAATGGGATTAGTGGTTCTTTCAGCTCTTTGATTAGGACACAAGAACCTTGCAACAATGGACCTCCAGGCTTCCCTGTCACGTCCGAATGTTATCAGAGAAGACCTGCTTGGCCCTCATCTTTGCCGTCCAAAAGCTAAGGCACTACCTTCTAGCTCATCCGGTTCAGCTGATATCCAGGGCCGATCCACTCAAATATATCATGACACGTCTGACCTTGTCAGGAAGGTTAGCGAAATGGGCGCTGCTTCTATCTGAGTTCGAGATCCAATACATCCCTCAAAAGGCGGGCTAGTTCTTTCCAAACCAAAGGCACAGAGTAAGCTAGGAGTCAGGCACAGAGGCTCTGAAAGACCAGATGAAGCATCTATATCAGCTGCTGCTCCATCGCTTTAATAAGATAGAATCTCCTAAGTCAAAGGGGCGAATCGGCATAGTTCAGTAGCTGAATCGGAACCCTCATACGTTAAGAAGCTAGCTCTTTCGCTTTAATCCAAATTCCTAGTAATTACTAACTATTTTAGTGCACTACTAACTACACAATCGTTTTGAGGAGTCTATTCAAATCCTCGACTCCCCCTCGTGCAAGACTACAACGCAACGTTTAATGCATAGATCGTTCGTTAGTGCAATCTTACTACGCTATCGTTATAAAAAAGACTGCGCGTTATTCTATGCTATCTAAACAACACAGTGCAATCTTTAGTGGTTACTACTACGTTTTCTTTATTTAGTCTTTCCTATTGTTAGGAGGCTGCTCAGAAAGAGGCGCTATGAAATCTAGCCCCTCATTCCTATTGTTTCGTGATCCTCCCCGAGCATAACTTCACTACGATAAGAAAAGGCTCTGAAAGACTTTGGTTCTCATTCTTTGGTGAAGTCCATTCAAGTCAAGACTTTTGAAGGCTTCTACTACGTCTGCCTACTTGGATTCCAATACTTGTTCGGAAAGGGACCGGACCCACCCTCCTTTGGGTACACGTTTAGATCCGCCCACCGTTCTATTACAATAAAATGGAATGAGAGTTGACTTCACTTATCTTTTATCCGGAATCTCGATTCTTTCTCTCTTTTTGAGTGCCTATTTGCCTAAGTCAAAATTCCATAATCTAACTGTAAGCTACTATTGTCTTATGCTTATGCAGCACCTACTCTTGAACGAAGTGCGGAGTCGTTCCAAAAGAACCTATGCACGGCCTACATTCACGTATCGGCATGCCCCTTGCTCTGCCCCTATCCCGGAAGCTCACTAGACTTTGCCCAGTGATGAGCTGAGCCCTGAACATAGAACCATGGCGGCGAACAACGACACTTCTTTCTAAGCTTCTAAGTTCTCCAGTCTTGTGCTTCAGAGGTTATTAAAAGCGCCTAGGCACTCAACTTCACTAGAGGATGTTGATTTTTAAATCATAAGAGAAGAAATGGAAGGGGTCGCCTAAGAGATTCTATCTAAGCTTCTTTTTAAGCCTTGACCGTCTCATCGGCTCGCGCCTTCTGTCTTTTTATGCTTTGGTTGGGAGAGGGGACGTCAGGCTCTTCGAGACCTTTTCACAATTTTATCCGGTCACCTACCCGCTTACGAATCGGCATCGAACTCATTTCTTTTTGTGTTACCACGTGAAAAAGAGCTCCTGGCTACAACATCAGAGCCTAGCTGCTAACTTAGGAAAGGTGGAAGTGAAGTCAATTACACATCAATAGAGAGATTCCGCCCAAGGAGAATAATAGAAAGGCAAAGCATAGGTGGCCCGTAGCGAAGTGAGAGAAGGCCGTCGGTGGATGGACGTAAGACCCTGCCTCCAAGATACTCTTTTCTATATCCAAATCGCGCGATAACAGATCTTCATGTGTGATTGCCTATGCGGCGGCCTAAACAGATGTTTTTGCTTATGGATCTCTTAGAGCTCCTAGAGGTTCCAGAGAGGTTGGCTTTGAATGAATAAATCCATCTTACTACCCAGCCGACGGCTAACTTCCCAGGATTTAGTCAATATAGATAAAGAGCACGAGATGCCTTAGTGGGACCCCCATCAACATGACCACCAGTCTCGCGACAAGATAGGAAGACAAATGCCATAAGAAGAAAGAGATTCAACCCCGGGTGGAACACACTCAGCCTTCCCGGCTAGGCACCTCTATGCCGAAGTGACTTATGATAAAAAAGTGTCATCCATCGGGAAAGAAAATGTGTAGTTGGCTCAGCCCATCCCTAGATAGACCCCCGTTTAGCTAACAAATGGAGTAGGCCCTTTAGAGGCATCTGTTTATGGAGGAGCAGCCCCAGAAAGGTCCGATCGTGGACGTGAATATAGATGCTCCCCGATCTCCATGATAACATGGAAGTGAAAGCTCCACTCTAAGTGGATTGTGAAAGATCCGATGCATCCGCAGAAGATCAAAAAGATCTTAAAGACAAGTGATCAAAAACGTCCGCTCGAGACCTTGAAGGTGGAATCTATCGTGAGAGGTCTCAAAGTCGCTTTTTTCTTGACTGGTGGAAACAACCAGAGCATTCAGAATCGAGGACTCCTCGAGTTGAGCCACTGGCAGCATCCGTATTAGCAGGACACAAATCCCCCTTTTGAAGCTTTGAGCAAAAGAGCAGCCCACGTATTTGACAGCAGAGGGGGAAGTAGGAGGTTAGAACTATTGAATAGCAGCAGCCGTCTACCTAAGATCCTCTTTCTAAGGCCCATAAGGAGATATCGAAATCACGCGATAGCCTACCCATGTAGGTGATTTACCTCTGAGGGTCGAAACGAGCATTTTTGTGTACAAGCATTGCCCTTGTAGAGCTTCTAGAGTGGAGGATTCAACCCCTTTTGCAGTATCTAAAAGATTGGAGCTGATACATCAACTCTTGGAATTTCCGTACGGTAGAGATCGGCAGGAGCAGCGTATGCGGAGAGGGGCCCCCTAAATGCTTAAGAAAGAGAATCCCATTCGGGGGTTGAATCAAGATCTCTATGCGTCAGTTCGCTTCTCCGGGTCAACTGTCAAGTAGCGGTTGAAACCCGAAAGACGGTGGGCTTTAGCCGTTTTGGAAACGAAAGAATATGAAATTCAGAATGACAGGGCTAGGTCAAAGGTGCATTAGAGCAAGTCACTTATTATCCCCACCCACAGGAGGTAAGGAACTGGGACGGAATGCGAGCCAGAGGCTCTGAAAGACCTTTCCGGTAAGCAGTACGTGTGGGTGTGCTTATTTGAGAGTAACCAAGGAAGTAGGAGAAAGGTTCATGGGCGGGTGGCTAATATATTCTCGACAAAATCAGTCCCTCAGTCCTAAAGTAAATAAAGAGGCTAAACTAGATCTCTCTTTCCGGCTTAGCCGAACTCCTCACCTGGGGTGACTGAAGGATATTCTGATTCAAGCTCTGAACCAAAGCGAATGATTTTCTCTATTGTACCCTCATCGACATCCCCTTACGCTGATTCAATAGCAGCTGGGTCGTGAGAGCTGAAAAACGTTCAAGCTCAAAGCTACTGGTTCTGTCATACTCAATTATCTTTCTTTCTACTCTCGAGTGACTCTGACTTGCTTTCCTTTCGAGCAGACTCAGAAGAAGGAAGGTAAGGTAGCAGCTACGACTGATTCCTTCTGGGCTGACTTGCCAAGTCCAATAGCAACGGATTCTGTACCAGCAAACCATATTTCACCGTTTGTTCCCTCTCCGTTCTAGCTTTCTAAATAAGTCAGATCGGTGCCTTGAGCTGGGAAACACTCCTAAATCCATCCGGAAGATCCTTCCTTCCCCAGAGTTCTTCCTTCGTTGAGGGTTGGCACAAAAGCAGCGAATTCTCTTGTGCTGCGCTTACGCTTATTCCGACAACAGTTCCTTCTTTCAAAATGGACATCTGAGACTATGAACTTGGCGCCTAAGAGATGTGGGACTTATGCCTTTCCGATCGGTCACTGGATGCGTGCTAACAGAAAAGAAGAACGTACGAAAGTCATCAGGTACGCTTTCATCATCCTAAGCTAACTCACCGCACTCAGTCCAGTCTATGGGCCCTTAGCCCAAGGATAGAGACAGGGCTAATGCTTCGGTCATACTAGATTATGACCCGAGGCTTACCGAACTACCTTTGCTTTGGCGTCACTCCCTTTAGAGAGAGAAGGCGGCCCAAGCAGAATCCGACTTTCGCTAAACAAGAGCTCTTGACTGCTAAGCTGATCACAACTTCACATTCAACAACAGCAAGAAGACCAAACCAATCTCAAATAGAAGCAAAGGCAGGACTCTTCCCGGGGCTAGCTAAGGGCTCTCTCATGCTCCTTCCTTTTATTAAGATGTACGCACGGAAGGGGAGCGAGATGAAAGCTAGGATTCGCCGGTGACTCCAACCGCTAATAGGCCGGATCAGGCCCATGAAAGCTGGTTCGCAGGTCACTAATTTCTTTGTCCTATTTGTCCTTGTCTCATTCGAGTTTGAGATTCTCCCCGTCTCATTCACAAATCCATCTTTCGCAGCACCTTAAATGGCTAAGGCTAAACTAAGGGTTAGGCGATGTGTCCAGCTTTCCTTCAAATTAAAGCTTGTTATTTGCTTAACACATCCAATTCGAACTTGACTTCCTACTTGTTGTCGAATCAAGAGTGCGTCGGTTGATAAAGCATTTGAATAAGAGCCTACTTCTTCTTTATATAAGGCGAAGGGCAAAGGTCTTTCTGCGTCTGGGCAGGTCTTCAACCACCCATTTTGTGATACTACAAGTGTTCGGAAAACAAATCAAATAATCAGTGCAGGTGGCAAAGGTTCGCTTTCTGTTAGTGTGCAGTTAGACTCTCTTCTAGCTTCTTGACGGCCCTACTTCCCGGTTTCACCCTCTTGCGGTTTGGTCCTTTCACCGGAGGCGGGCTTCAGTCCGTACAGTGTATGCCTAAGTTCAGTTGCAAAATCAACCCGGTATTAACGTTCTGTGCAACAATTTAGGCTACCCTTGGAGCCAGAGCACAGCAAGCACTCATTAGGTGTGGAGACGTGATTTGAGCTTCAAATGCAGAAGTGAGATAAGAGAGAGTGGGCAAGGCGAGCGTTGGTTGGTACTTAGAAGAAGTTCAGGTATACAAGGGTGAATCCCAGGGAGGAAACTGGTTGGCATTTCTATTCTCAATATCAAGGTGTCAACAAAGGAAGGAGCAACCTATAGACAGACGACGTTCGGAGACCAGCTCCAACTATTCGTCGGCAGAAAAAGGTCAAGAGTCAGCCGTCAACACAGATGGAATTCATTGTCACAAATCTTCCTGCCTATACCAGGAAAACCGCCTATCCCAAGTCATAGTGGTGCTTATGCAATGGTATTAACCTCATACGTTCGTACCGCTCCCACTACTGCGTAAGCTGCTCGTCAGATGATTGTAATGTCGAAGCGGCGCGGTGATACAGTGAAAAGTTGGTGCTTTTGTGCCAGTGACAGTCAAAGTGGAAGCAGCATCATCAACTGTTGAATCAACAGAGGCAGAAACGGAAGAGAGAGAGGAAGCTGAAACTGAAGCCGAATCCACTGGAGCAGCACCAAAGACTCCGACAAGTGCTAGTTCCAGTCTGGGAAAGTTCCCGCCAGCAGAAGAAGGGGGTCAAAGCACAAGCCTTCTCAAAGGGGAGGCTCTGAAAGACGAGCATTCACATCACTTTGCGGGGGCAAACCGCAACCCTTTGATACAGGTTGCAATGAGCCTGTCCTCTGGTCTTTCAGAGCCTTAAAATGGATACTTAGGTTCCTGAATCAGGTCAAGAAAGCGTCAAAGCTGACTTGCCCTGAATGCAACGGCCGAGATCAAATGCAGTTACAGTCTTCATAATCAAATCACACTTTCGGCTAAAAGCATCAGCCATTAGTTTATCGAATGGAAGCCAAAAGGTGGTATACCAAGACAAAAGCGGCTGAAGAAAGAGAGGAAATTGTCGAAGAAGAAGCTGGGGATTTCTGACAGTGTCCCCACACTTAGATTCAAAACGAGCTGGTAGAGAAGGCTCTGAAAGACGAAGATTAAGGGCTAGTTCCAGTCAAAGGTCATCCCAAATTGGAAAGAAGTTCATCCCTATAATATAAATGAAAAAGCGACACCCGTTGCTAGAAGACATTACAGTTAATAAAGAGATAAGGGAGGCTCTGAAAGACCAGACTATCTATCGGATGAATGAAGGGAATGAGACCCATTCCTTTCGGCAAGACCCCTACCTGCATACCCCGTCTGTCTATGCCTACGATCGACTTTCATAGGCTTCTCGATGCTCCTATCTTTGCAATCACCCACCGAAGGCCAACTACTAAACAGACAGAAATGATTGGTTGAGCTGTCGGCATATCCCGCTTCACTGGCTGTCGAGGCTGGGGAAAGACAAAGAAATAGGCGTGGGGAAGATAGAGCGGGGGGCTACGAGCCCTCTCCCCTTGTTGTTCCCGGACCACCCATACCTTCTTTCCCCTTCGCCCGGTCCGGTGAGATCATCTTTCTCGAACGAAGTGAAGTGATAGGAAGAGAAGACGGCTGGCGGGAGATCTCTACTCATCAAACCCCTTGACTAGTAAGGGGAAAACGAAAGTGCGCTCCTGCGCACCAGCTGAAGAAAGGAGCTTTGGAAGCTGACCTGATTAATTAATATTAATAGGGTTCACAATCTATCTGACTAATAATCAGAAAGGGGCAAGCTCAAAAAAACCTACTCCTCAAAAGTGGCTGGGTCGAAGTCTTGCATTCTCCATCCGCCCGACAGCAGCAGAGGGGGTTCGATTCCCGTTATACGCGATGTGGCGAAAAAAACGGATTCAACGAGATATGCCTTGCCTGCATTAAGATTTCAAACTTGTCGTCTACTTTCAGGAAATGTTTGGAACAGAGAACTGACAATAATACAACGCCGCATTCTCAAAAGATTGAGAAACAAGAAGAGATCTATTAAGAGAAAGATTTATTCGAGAAAAAAGATTAACAGTTACATTCAATCACAAACTACACGAAAGTTGTCCCTTTTTCATGGAGATTTACCCATCACAGAGATGCACAGAAGAAGAAAACGATCATATATCCCCTTTCTACTCAATCCAGAAACAAGATCGGACGTTATTCCGGTTCGTCTCCATTTTCGTGAAACTCTTCCTCAAGCAAGGCAGCCGATAAGTCATCGAAGGGTTTGTGTGAATAATAGAATGGTCAACATTATTCATTTGAAAGTGTCCCACGGTGATATAATATCTTTTCAAGAAAATGATGCGAGAACCCGCGGTGAAGAAATAAGGAGATCTTTCTATATCGAAATATCAGTTGACAAATTCATAGGACAATTTCTGGATCGCCCGGTAAGAATGTGGAGAAGAACCAAAACAGAATGGTTCCGAAAACTCAAAACTAAGAAGGAATGCCGCCTACTACTCAAATCCAAGTTTTTGCAACAGTTGCGTTCTTCTATGCAAGAAGAAGACACAAAGAAGTTTGGATCCAAAAAAGTATGCTTAGGCAGTGATTTCGATGAGCACAACAGAATGAAGAGGAATTTTTATCATTTCAAATCCCTATTCTTATCGAAGAGAAGGAACGAGAAAAACCGAAATCTTCATATTCCTACTCACAAAATAAATCCTATAGTTGAAAACTCTTCTTTATATATATCTATGAATTCGACCTATTGCTCCGCATCCCCCCATCAGTTTACTATGAATAGAAAAAGACAGAATATCAAAATCAAAAGAATCGAACTACCTACTCATTATTCGGAGGTGAATCATAGAACACCAAAAGCTGTGGTATCTTATGGACCTAACATAGGTCACATCCCTCACGACATCAGATTGAAAGATCCAAACCTTCTTCTTCGGAGCGGAAACGAACGGGGCCAAAACATATAAAGATCAGCGTAGTCGCTCATAAGGGACATATCTATCCGGATAGAGGATAGTCTAGATCGATTCATAGATAGATCTCTCTCCATATAGATAGGTCTCTTCGTGGATAGAGATAAAGATAGGGATCCATCTAGATCTTGAATCACTCTTTCCATTTTTGTGTTCTTGATTCTGATTGATTGCCTTTTTTTTACCACAAGTTTGAAATCTTAATGCAGGGCAAGGAAATCTCGTTTTTCAATTATTATTATATTAGGGTCGGAGCGTAGACGAAGCGAGCAGAGCCCAGGAAACAGGGAAGCCCGTCATAAAGCAGTCGACTAGAAGTAGAAGAAGACTGCTGGCCTGCGAGAAGGCGGCCTCTCTCGGGAAACATGGCCCAATTTGTCTTCTTTCTTTTTGATTTTGTGGGTAGGTTTAGTAAGAGCAGAGGAGATCAGATACACGGAAACGAAGACCTTCGAGCACAAATATTGGACCGGGAAGACAAAAGGGGAAAAAGGTAAAGTCTAAGTACATATGGCACGAAAAGGAAATCCGATTTCGGTAAGACTTGATCTGAATCGTAGTTCAGATTCAAGTTGGTTCAGTGAGGGCGGCCGCGAAAGTCACCGAATGGGTCAGTCTTTTCCTTCAGTTTGTCCCAGATTTGAAATAGAAAAAGGCGTGGGAGGACGTTGCGGATGTCCGGGGCGGGCACGACTGATTCTATTCTAAGGCTAGAAGACCACTGAAAGACAGCCAGGACTAGAGCATGTCGTGAAAGAAGCACACTGGGCGGGCGTGCTTCGACCGTGTCTCCGGGGCACAGTTGAATGTAGATATCATGAACGCGAGGTGCAGGATACCAGGCCGATAAGCCCGGGCAACCACTCCCCTATGTGCCAATCGCTAGCGCATCCAGGACCCCGGCGCCCAGCTCAGCTGGAGAGGCCTAGCCTGATCTGAGAAGTGCTAATTCGGTTCGGATAGACTTCATTCAAGAATGCCGCCGCCCTTGGAATCAATAAGAAAAGAAGTGCTCAGTTTCAGATCAGTGAATAACCCGAAAGAGACATTTCTCGCTCGGCGCCTAAAGCGCACTATGCTCCGCTTCAACAAACAAATGATAGTTTTCGGTGGAACCGGTGAACCACGCGAGCTGGTTAGATGCGTGGGACAGAGGGCTCGTAGTACCTGCTAGCGCAGCTATGCAGTAGAAGGGAAGGAGCCTAAATCGACCCCCTTCCTTCTTTTTGTTTCAAAGAAACAAAAGCAGTACAAGGAAACTGTGATTGAAGTCGGATGAGACTAAGCAGCTACCGACCGTTCCGACGCGCCCTTGACCTATCTTGATAAAAAAAAGCAAAAACCTATCTAAAGGGGAGCCTAGTTTAAGCTGTCAAACAAATGATAGAATGGAAAATGAAGAAAATATCCACTAGTAGGGATATGGGCGGAGTCTCGCTCATTAAAGAGAGTTGTAGATTCGTAAAAGAGGAGAGGAGCCTTGACTTTCTATTAGATTAGTCAAGCGCGCTAGTTGCAATCAAACTAAACTAAAGCAAGAAGTGAGAAAGTGGACTTTGAGAAAGAAGGGCAACTCTTTAGATTCGTTTTTTGAGTAAAGGCATGTGAGCGCATCCGTTTTCTGGCTCGTTAGCGGCTTTCGTTTTCAATAAAATCAAGGACGTTTAGGCTTTTCTAATAAGAAAGAAAGGGCCTTTCCTTTCAAATGACAACTGCCTCTTCTTGCTGCGAGGGCGTTGCACGAAACCAAACCGCCCCCCGCCCGATCAAGTACCAGTTGCTTCGCTGGTAGGTCCACTTAGGTTAGGGGGCATTGTCCCTCAGTTCTGACCAACCTCCGGTGTGTAATCGACATCTTGCTAGCTATAACTCGGTCGAATAAGAATCATTGATTCCCTTTGCTGTCAATTTATTATTCATTCATGGCGCTCGGCCGGTGCTCCTTTCTCATCTCAAACCAGAACAACTCTGAACGTTAGGGAATATAAGGGAAGACCACCTGAGCGAACCGACCGAAGGGGACTTGACTTATCCGAACCGAACGATAGCGGCTTAAAGCTAAGCCTATCACGAGAATCCAAATCCTTGATCGACGAGGAGGAGCATCTCAAAGTATGGGGCAAAGGATCAAGCGCTTTGACTTTGTCTCCCGGGATCCACCACAGGTTGGGTTTGAGAGCCGTGTGATGGGTCACTATCCAGCACGGTTCGGAGAGCACTTTTCTTTGAGTCTGCGTTGGTGAATAGAAGCCCCCCCTATCAAGCAAGAAGGAAGCGGCTCTTCCCACGGCGGAGTCACCATTGACTCTATTTATTATTATGGGAAATCAGTGTATCAAGATCTAAATCTGAGATCTTATTTCGGTTCGATACGTCCACCTACGAGACTAACCTTGGGCTTTCGCCTCGGTAGGTGTATTATTATACATTTTCCCAAAATCACATTCATTCATTTCTTTCTTCCCCGTCGACCACGACGACTAAAACGACGCGACAAATCCAGACCCGGAAAGGCGAAGGACCGGCGGTGGGAATTTTGGAAAGTCGGGCCGATCAGGTGTCTTCATTCAAGCGACGGTACAGAAGAAGAACGAAAGGAAGTGAGAGGCCGGGGGTCGGGGAAAAGAGTCGAGTCGATCAGGCTCGACGATCGGAAGAAGCAAAACGAAATCAGGATTTGGCCGAAAAAGAAGCAAGGCGCTCCGAGCCATGACCGATCACCATCGATAAAGAAGAATCTTTCTAAATCACTTCGGGTCAGCGGGGCCTTCAAGCATCCGAAAGACGCCGGGGTTGTAAATGGCATAGCCTTCCTGATAGAAAATGACGACTCCTTCAGAAAAACGAAGTTATTCTTGTTCTTTTTCCCAAAGAAGTCCCGCTCCGACGGCCCGAGGAGTCATCTACAACAAAGGACCCTCCCCGCAGTGCGCTCTTCCTTGAATTATTCGGTCATGCAATACTTATTGAATACAAAGAACAAAATGCATTTCGACCCCGTCGTAGTTCTAAATCATTTCGTGGCACCGGGCGTGGCTGAACCATCTACGATGGGGGGAGCTAATGCACAGGAAAGAAGCT